AAGAAAAAAACGAATCGGAAAAAAAGAAATCTGTTTTTATTGAATTGAACGTGTTCATTCATTTTGACTACTTTAGCATATTTTCTCATACTAATTTCTACTCTACCTTCCCGGAGTTCATTCTCCGGGTAACTCAATTTAAATTATTCTGTTGGATTCTTTCCAATCTACTTCCTTTATGATTTCGTTCGAAATCATATAAAGACAATTCCTATTTAATATAGCTATTTGTGCAAGTATTTTACGGTTAAGAAGCAACTGTCTCTTGTACAGATCGTGTATTAATCTACTATAACTATAGGATACTCCCCTTTCGCGAATTACTGCGTTTATCCTAGTGATCCACAAACGACGAAAATCTCTCTTTTTCCTATCCCTATCCCGATGAGCTGAAACTAAAGCTCTTATTTTCTGTTGAGTAATAGTTCTAGTAAGCCTTGAATGAGCCCCTCGAAAGCTTGATGCAAATAAACGAATTTTTGTTCTACGTCTCCGAGCTATATATCCCCGTTTAATTCTGGTCATTGAATAAATGAAACTTTGACGAATAACTAATTGATTGCCTTTCTTTCAGTTATTCTTTTCCCCTTCCTAGTCTATTAATAACAAAACGGATTTTTCCAATGTATAAAATCAAAATTCCAATGGCTTTGGCTACTCTAACCTTCCCGACCACGATTTTTTATTTTTTTTAGGTATTTCACTGCGAAATAAGACAGAAATAAGAAATTGTATTTTCCTAGGTCTCAAAAATATAGTAAATAAAAGAAATAAAAAAAGAAATAGTGGGTTCCTTCGTTTCTATGGTTACTTCTTAAACGGTAAGGTCTTCTCTATACACCGGAGCCTTTACTTTATATTTTAATTTAATATTTAATCAACTAAATATTTAATCAACTAAATATTTAATCAACTAAATATTTAATCAACTAATTGATGTTATTGGGAACTTGTATAGTTCACACGCTTTGGCTCTACCCATGAATTATCCAGTAATAGGTCTTTCACAATCAGATCTACCTATACAGTAACGGTATTTAATTAGGAAAGTTTGCTGGGTAGCTGACCCTCTTAGTCCGTTCTTGCCAGATTGGGGGCCTACCTAATCTTTATGTTTTATGCTTTTTAAATAAGATTTCCTCCGCTTAATGGATAACCATTTGTTACCAATGGAGAATTTCTTATCATCTTAAATTCAGTTGATTGGATTTACACCAACGGAAACCATAAACTTCATACACAATAGGGGGATATGGTAGAGTTTTTTTTTTTTGAATAATGGATGGAGTTCCTTTTTCCATCCTATCCCATTTACCGGTACTGATCATTGATACTGTAAAAGTTGTTTTCTTGCTTTTGTGCCAGCTCATGATCTAAACGAGTCGCACATACACCCTAGTACATGTTCCTCGACGCTGAGGGCACCCCCGAAGAGCGGGGGATTTTGTGACATTTCTGATTGGCTGTCTTGTATTTCTAATAAGTTGTTTAATAGTTGGCATGTTGAATCGTATACATAATATGATAGGTTGGTTTAGATTGATCCTAACCAAATGATGATGAATTACTTCTATTTAATAGAATATTCAATTCGCAGATAAAATCGCAAATTACAACAGCTTTGCGTAATTTGCGTACATTTCGTTTGCCTTTTTTCTTCCGTCAACCGCTACATAATCAACAATTCCATAATTTAGGGCTTCTGTTGCTGACATAAAAACATCTCTTTCCATATCTTCGGATATAACCCAGAAGGGTTTGCCCGTTTTTTTTTCATAAATCCTTGCGAGGATTCCACGCAGTTTCAGCATTTCTCCCGCTTCCACGACAAATTCGCCTACTTGTGCCATATAAAAACCACTAAAAGGTTCATGCATCATTACCCTGATGATATAACAAAATAAAAGCTTCTCCTATCTCGTATGATAAAGCAAAGAGAAAAGAAAGATAAAGACTAGAAAAAAGATAGAATTGAACAACCGTACAGGCATCTTTTGTGCATACGGCTCTACAAGAAAATTGACCCCTCTCCTTTCTATTGAAGAAAGAGAAAAATAGAATCTATCAGACTCAGATGGGTAAATAATCAAATTGCCATCCTTCCTTTCGGAGTAGTTCAAAAATACTATGATGGCTCCGTTGCTTTATATGTTTATTTTTTTTGTCTGTGATTCAGCAATCCCAAAGTTTCTTTTTAATCCGATCAAATAAGGAAAAAATATTTTTTTTTCGTACTCTTTCATAACATAAATATTGTTAAGAACTCTCCGGCATGAAAACAAAAAAGTTTGTGACGCTGAACTGAACTCCCGATAGATAAGAGAAAATCGGAAGTACCCCTTATCTCATACTACTCTCTCGATACAGAATCTAATGTTTTGAAAAAAAAAAACAATACAAAAATTTCTCATATCGAATTCGAAGTGCCATGCTATTATTACTTAGTATTCATATGGCGAAGGCATAGTCTTCTTTTTTCTCTCAAATAAAAACCTCATTG